AATAGCAGTGCCTGATTAAAGGGTTATCTTGATAGGATAAATTAAGTAATTAAAATTACCTCTATTATTACACGAGATAGAATTAAACTATCACCTTTAGTATCAAAAACTAATGTGCATCATACACCTTGATGTAAATAAAAAGGTAAGCTAATCAAGCTAATGGGTTCATACCCCATTTATAGAGGCATCAATCCTCTCCTTTTTAATGACCAATAACTCTATAAAACTTCTCTTCCTATCAACGATGTTGGTAGGAACGATCTTGTCCATTTCATCAAACTCCTGATTTGGAGTTTGAATAGGATTAGAGATCAATTTATTATCATTTATTCCTCTATTAACAAATAGAAGGAATTTAATGATAAACGAATCATCAATTAAATACTTTATTGTCCAAGCAATAGCATCGACAATACTGTTATTTTCAATTTTATTGATTCATTTTAAATCATCTGTAAGATGAGAAAAAATAGTTGTTCCATATATGATAATTAGATCAAGATTATTATTAAAAATTGGAGCAGCTCCATTTCATTTCTGATTACCAGAAGTGATAAATACATTAAGATGAAATAATTGCTTAATTTTAATAACCTGACAAAAAATTGCACCAATAATGGTTTTATCTTACTGTATTAAAGTGGAAGAATTCATATTCTTCATTATTGTAACAAGAATTTTTATTGGAGCAATAGGAGGGTTAAATCAAACGTCATTACGACAAGTAATAGCTTATTCATCAATTAGACATCTAGGATGAATAATTAGAGCACTAATTATTAGAGAAAACGCATGAGAAATATATTTCATCATTTACTCAATATTAAGTGCAATTACAGTATTCACGTTTAAAAAAATAAATTTATTTCAAATAAATCAAATCTATTCATCAAAAATCCTTAAAACAGAAATAAAGTTCATAATGTTTATAACACTATTATCACTAGGAGGTCTACCACCATTTCTAGGCTTTCTACCAAAATGAATTACTATTCAATTACTGGTTGAAAATAATATAACATTCCTTATATCAACAATAGTGATCCTAACAATTATTACATTATACTACTATATACGAATTAGATTCTCAGCAACAATTATAACATACACAGAAAATTCGTGATCATCAAGAATTAAAAATAAAAAATTGAATTTTATATTACCAATCATAACAATAATTTCAACAATAAGACTTATATGTATATCAACACTAGTTTCCTTATTTTAAGGACTTAAGTTAAAGAAACTAGTAACCTTCAAAGTTATAATTAAAAGATATACTTTTAGGCCTTAGTATAAAATATACACCTTTAGAATTGCAGTCTAAAATCATAATTGAATATAAAACCACATCATGGTAAGAGAGAAAACTTCTCATAAATAGATTTACAGTCTATCACCTATAAATATTCAGCCACCTTACCGAAAAAATGATTATTCTCAACAAACCATAAGGATATTGGAACACTATACTTCTTATTTGGTGTATGAGCAGGAATAGTAGGAACATCAATAAGAATAATTATCCGAGCCGAACTAGGTCAACCAGGACCAATAATTGGAGATGATCAAATTTATAATGTTATCATCACAGCTCACGCATTTATTATAATTTTCTTTATAGTAATACCAATTATAATTGGAGGATTTGGTAATTGATTAGTACCTTTAATAATTGGTGCACCAGATATGGCATTTCCACGAATAAATAACATAAGATTTTGATTATTACCACCATCATTAACCCTTCTCATTTCATCATCTATAGTAGATAGAGGAGTAGGTACAGGATGAACAGTGTACCCCCCACTAGCAGGAGCTATTGCTCATGGAGGAGCATCAGTAGACTTAGCAATCTTCTCATTACATTTAGCAGGTGTATCATCAATTCTAGGTGCAGTAAACTTTATTACTACAGCAATTAATATACGATCAGAAAGAATAACATTAGATCAAACACCATTATTTGTTTGATCAGTATCAATTACTGCCCTTCTACTATTACTATCATTACCAGTTCTAGCAGGAGCTATTACAATATTGTTAACTGATCGAAACTTAAATACATCATTCTTTGACCCAGCAGGCGGGGGTGACCCAATTTTATATCAACATTTATTTTGATTCTTTGGGCACCCAGAAGTTTATATTTTAATTCTACCAGGATTTGGTATCATTTCACATATTGTTTGCCAAGAAAGAGGTAAAATTGAATCATTCGGAACATTAGGAATAATTTACGCAATATTATCAATTGGACTAATAGGATTTATTGTATGAGCACACCATATATTCACAGTAGGAATAGACGTTGATACACGTGCATATTTTACATCAGCAACAATAATTATTGCTGTTCCCACAGGAATTAAGGTTTTCAGATGACTAGCAACATTATACGGAACAAAATTTAAATTCAATCCACCATTACTTTGAGCGCTTGGATTCATTTTTTTATTTACAATTGGTGGATTAACAGGATTAGTATTAGCAAATTCATCACTAGATATTATCTTACATGACACATATTATGTAGTAGCTCACTTCCACTACGTATTATCTATAGGAGCAGTATTCGCAATTATAGGAGGAATTATTCAATGATATCCATTATTTACAGGATTATATATAAACAATACAATACTTAAAATCCAATTTAGAATTATATTTATTGGAGTAAATTTAACTTTCTTCCCACAACATTTCCTAGGATTAGCAGGAATACCTCGACGATATTCTGATTACCCAGATGCTTATACATCTTGAAATGTAATTTCAAGTATTGGATCTACAATTTCTATTGTAGGAATTATTATATTTATTTTAATTATATGAGAAAGAATAATATTAGGACGAACAATCTTATTTAATAATAATATAAGAAGATCAACAGAATGGTTACAAAATAATCCACCTGCCGAACATAGATACTCAGAACTACCTTTAATTTCTAGATTCTAATATGGCAGATTAGTGCAATAGATTTAAGCTCTATAAATAAAGATCAAACTTTTATTAGAAATATGGCAACATGATCAAATCTATCATTACAAGATGGAGCCTCACCATTAATAGAACAACTATCATTTTTTCATGATCATACAATAATTATATTATTAATAATTACAATTATTGTAGGATATTCACTTAGATACATACTAGCGATTAAATTTACAAATCGAAATATACTTCATGGACATTTAATTGAAACAATATGAACAACAATACCAGCAATTACACTAATTTTTATTGCAATACCATCATTACGATTATTATATTTACTTGATGATTCAGTAGACGCAATAATTACAATTAAAACAATTGGACGACAATGATACTGAAGTTATGAATATTCAGATTTCATGGAAGTAGAATTTGACACATATATAACACCTGAATCAGATCTAGAAAATAAAAGATTTCGATTACTTGATGTTGATAACCGAACAATTCTACCAATAAATATAGAAGTACGAATATTAACTACAGCATCAGATGTATTACATTCATGAGCAGTTCCAGCCTTAGGTATTAAAATTGATGCAACTCCTGGACGATTAAATCAAGGAACATTTACAATTAATCGTCCAGGAATATTCTTTGGACAATGCTCAGAAATCTGTGGAGCAAATCACAGATTTATACCAATTGTTATTGAAAGAACATCAGTAAATTTATTCATCAAATGGTTATCTAAGATAATATAAGAAGTTAGTTAAAAAATAACATTAAATTGTCAATTTAAAATAACTAAATATTAGTACTTCTTGTACATCAGATGACTGAAAGTAAGTAATGGTCTCTTAAACCAATAAATAGTAAATTAACGTTTACTTCTGATGAGGTTATAAAACCAAATACCTCAAATATCACCTATTATATGATTTTCCCTATTTATTATATTCTCAATTGTAATAATTATATTTAATCAAATAAACTTCTTTTGCTATAAACCTAAAACAATTACAAATAATAAAGAAATAAAAACAAAAAGTAATAAATTAATGTGAAAATGATAACAAATCTATTTTCAACATTTGATCCATCAACTAATATTTTTAATTTATCACTAAATTGAACTAGAACATTTTTAGGAATAATATTAATTCCATCAATATATTGATTAACATCATCACGAATTAATATTATATGAAATAAATTAAATTTAACCCTACATAAAGAATTTAAAACATTATTAGGACCAAAATCATTCAATGGAATAACATTTTTATTTATTTCAATCTTCATTATAATAATATTCAATAATTTTTTAGGATTATTCCCTTACATTTTCACAAGAACTAGACGCCTAGTATTAACATTTACAATTGCATTACCATTATGAATAAGATTCATATTATTTGGATGAATTAATCACACAAATCATATATTTAGACATTTAGTACCACAAGGTACACCACCAGCACTTATACCATTTATAGTAATAATTGAAACAATCAGAAATATTATTCGACCAGGAACATTAGCAGTACGATTAGCTGCAAATATAATTGCAGGACATTTACTATTAACTTTACTAGGAAATACTGGAAGATCTTTATCAATAAATTTAATCTCAATATTAATTATTGGACAAATATTACTATTAATTCTAGAATCAGCAGTAGCTATAATTCAAGCATATGTATTTTCAATCCTAAGAACATTATATTCTAGAGAAGTATATTAACTTATGTTAACAAATCAAACAAACCACCCATTTCATATAGTAGATTATAGACCTTGACCATTAACAGGAGCTATTGGATCAATAGTTATAGTATCAGGACTAGCTAAATGATTTCATATATTTAATTTAAATTTATTCTTTATTGGAATAACAATTACAATATTAACAATAATTCAATGATGACGAGATGTAATTCGAGAAGGAACCTATCAAGGATTACATACAGAATTCGTATCAATTGGACTACGATGAGGAATAATCTTATTTATTACATCAGAAGTTCTATTTTTCATTTCATTCTTCTGAGCATTTTTTAGAAGAAGACTATCACCTACCATCGAATTAGGAATAACATGACCGCCTGCTGGGATTAAAACATTTAACCCTATACAAATTCCATTACTTAATACAGCAATCTTATTATCTTCAGGAGTAACAGTTACATGAGCACATCACAGAATTATAAAATCTAATTATACACAAACAATACAAGGATTATTCTTTACAGTAATTCTAGGAATATACTTCACAATACTACAAGCATATGAATGCTGAGAAGCAAATTTTACTATTGCAGACGCAGTTTATGGATCAACCTTCTTTATTGCAACAGGATTTCATGGACTACATGTAATCATTGGAACCATATTTTTATTAATCTGTTTAATTCGACATATAATAAATCAATTCTCACCAAATCATCACTTTGGATTTGAAGCAGCAGCATGATATTGACATTTTGTAGAAATAGTATGACTATTTTTATATATTTCGATTTATTGATGAGGTAGATAAATATTTTTCTAGTATAAAAGTACATTTAACTTCCAATTAAAAAGATTGATTATTAAATCAAGAAAAATAATTATAACAACAATAATAAGAATTTATATTAAAATTATCCTACCAATAATTGTAATAACAATTGCAACAACACTATCAAAAAAAATAATTAATGATCGTGAAAAAAATTCACCATTTGAATGTGGATTTGATCCAAAAAGTTCAGCACGAATACCATTCTCACTACGATTTTTCTTAATTGCAGTAATTTTTTTAATCTTTGATGTAGAAATTGCAATAATTCTACCAACAATTATTATTATAAAAACATCCAGAATTATTTCATGAACAATATCAATTATATTATTTATTACAATTTTATTACTAGGACTTTATCTTGAATGAAATCAAGGAGTATTACAATGAGCTAAATAATAGGGTTATAGTTAAGTATAACATTTGGGTTGCATTCAAAAAGTATTGATAATAATCAATTAACCTTAAATGAATAAGAAGCGAATTATTGCATTCAGTTTCGACCTGAAATAATGGTAAATATACCCTTATTCTAATTAATTGAAGCCAAAGAGAGGCATATTACTGTTAATAATATAAATGAACAAAATGTTCCAATTAAAGAAATGTAAAGACAATATAGAAGCTGCTAACTTCTCATAATAGCGGTTAAAATCCGTTAACATTTCTATTTATATAGTTTAAATAAAACATTACATTTTCACTGTAAAAATAATAATTATTTATTTATAAGTAATACCTAAAAATATAATATATTTCCCTAACATCTTCAATGTTATACTCTAAATAAGCTATTTAGGTTAATATAAAAAAATTAATAACAAAATAAACATCCAAAAAATAAATGTTAATAAATAAATCTTAAAATTTGAATCATATCAACTCTGAATATAATTAATTAAATAAATAAATAAACTATATATACCCTGACCTCCAAATATCTCACCTCAACCATAATCAATAATCCTTAATGAAAAATAACCAAATTTTAAAGGAAAATAACTAAACCAACTAGTTGAGATATAAGGTATAAATCATATTGAACCAGTAAAAGTTATTAAAGATAAAAATTTTAAAGAACACAAATCTTGAGAAAAATTAATACTAGAAATAATATAACCAAAATAAGAACCAAAAATAAAAACAAATAAAGTTAAAATCCTTAAATAAAAAGGAAGAATAATTAACTGAGGTATAGGAAAAATTAATCAAGATAAAAATCTACCGCCAAAAATAGATAAAAATAATAAACCTATTATACCAAAAGAAATATAATAACTATTATCATTAAAAGAAAAACTAGAAAAAAAATTATAATCACCAAACATAGAATAATAAAAAAGACGAAATGAATAAGAAGCAGTTAAACCAGTAGAAAAAAAATAAAGAAAGAAAATTAAAAAATTAACCCATCTTAAACAAACCATATCAAGAATTAAATCCTTTGAATAAAAACCAGCTAAAAAAGGTATACCACATAAAGACAAACTAGAAACATTAAAACAAATAGAAGTTAAAGGTATAAAATTAACAATAGAACCTATAAAACGAATATCCTGAGAATCCCTTAAATTATGAATTATTGAACCTGCACATATAAATAATAAAGCCTTAAATAAAGCATGAGTTAATAAATGAAAAAAAGCAAAATTAGGATAACCTATTGCCAAAATTCTTATTATTAAACCAAGCTGACTTAAAGTAGAAAGAGCAATAATCTTTTTTAAATCAAATTCAAAATTAGCGCCTAAACCTGCCATAAATATAGTTAAACAACCAATTAATAATAAAAACCAACCAAAATTATAAGTTATCAACATTGGATTGAAACGAATTAATAAATAAATACCAGCAGTAACAAGAGTAGAAGAATGAACCAAAGCAGAAACCGGAGTAGGAGCAGCTATAGCTGCAGGAAGTCAAGAAGAAAAAGGAATTTGAGCACTTTTAGTTATAGCAGCAAGAATAATTAATATAGTAATAACCTTTATCTCAAAAGAACCAGAAATAAAATCATAATAGTAAATAAAATTTCAACTACCAAAATTTAATATTCAAGCAATAGATATTAAAATAGCAACATCACCAACACGATTAGACAAAGCAGTTAATATACCAGCATTATAAGACTTAATATTCTGATAATAAATAACTAAACAAAAAGAAACTAAACCTAAACCATCTCAACCTAACAAAATACTAATTAAATTTGGACTAACAATTAATAAACCTATTGATAAAATAAACATTAAAACAATTATAACAAAACGATTCTTATATTTTTCATTAGATATATAATCAATTCTATAATAAATAACTAAAGAAGAAATATACATAACAAAAGATATAAAAATTATAGATATTCAATCAAAAAGAAAAGTTATAACAATAACTGAACCATTTAAACTAAATAACTCCCACTCAATAAAAATTCTATAATCAAATAATAAATAATAAATACCAAAAATAAAAAATAATATACTTACAAAAAATAATGAAAAAAATCTCAATAAATAAATAGAAAACATATACACAGCCTAAGATGGATATTACCATATCATTGATTCCACAAAACAATATTTTAATTAAAATACCTAAGCAAACTAAAAATAAAAATATTCACCCTTTAAACACAATAAATTTAAAGGAAATCAATGTAAAAATAAAGGATGATATTCACGTAAATAACCTAAAGAACAAATATAAATACCACTATAATTAATACCGTGCTGAGAATAAGAATATATATACAATGTATAAACAGCTCTAAAAAAAGATAAAAAAATTAATATAAAAAATCTAAAAGAAGATCAAGAAATAATTCTACTTAATAATCTCAATTCACCAATCAAATTTAAAGAAGGAGGAGCAGCTATATTTGAAGATCTCAAAAGAAATCATCAAAGAGATATCATAGGTATAATATTAATTATACCTTTATTAATTAATAATCTTCGTGTTCCTAAACGTTCATAAATAATATTTGATAAACAAAATAAACCAGAAGAACATAAACCATGACCGATCATTAAAGAAAAAGAACCTATACAACCTCATATATTTATTGTTATTAAACCACCAATAACTATTCTTATATGAGCAACAGAAGAATAAGCAATTAAAGACTTTAAATCAACCTGACGAAAACAAATAAATCTAATAATAACACCACCAGATAAACTTAAAGTCAATCAAAAATAATTAAATTTTAAACCCAAATAAGAAATAACCTTCATAACACGAAAAATACCATAACCACCTAATTTTAATAAAACACCTGCTAAAATTATTCTTCCGGAAACCGGAGCCTCAACATGAGCCTTAGGAAGTCAAAGGTGAACTAAAAATATTGGTATCCTAACTAAAAAAGCAAAAATAGAAAAAACATAAAATATAAAATAATATGAACCGAAATCAATTAATAAAGGATAATAAAGAGTATTATATAAACCATATAAATTAAATAAGACTAATAATAAAGGTAATCTAGCAAACAAAGTATAAAAAATTAAATAAATACCAGCTTGAAGACGCTCAGGCTGATAACCCCAACCCAAAATTAATAATAAGGTAGGAATTAATCTAGCCTCAAAAAAAATATAAAAAGAAAACAAATTTAAACTAGAGAAAGAACAATATAATATAATCAACAAAAACAAAACAATAAAAACAAAAAAATTACAATGAGAAGAAAAAATATAAACAGAACTTCTAGCAGTAATTATTAAAGAACAAACCCATAATCTTAATAAAATCAAAATATAAGAAAAATAATCAACACCAAAAAAGTATCTAATTATATTAAAATCAGCATATGAATATATATAAAGCATAAAAATAAAACTTACCATAAACATTAAAGAATGAATTAACCACCAACAATTAACAAAAAAACAAAGAGGAATCATAGAAATAATTATAAATAAATACTTTAACATAAAGATAAATTAAAAGAATTAAAAAAATCATTACCATGAGAACGAATTATTGAAACTAAAATAGAAAGACCTAAAGCACCTTCACAAACAGAAAAAATTAAAAAAATAATAGGAAAAAAATAATCATAATCAAACTCAATAAGAAAAATAATAATTAATATAAATAAAGAAAGAACAATATATTCCAATCTTAATAAAACTATTAATAAATGTTTACGCCTAGAAGAAAAAACATAAACACCAGAAAAATAAATCAATAAAGAAGTAAAAATAGAAAATATTAACATGTTTTAATAGTTTAATAAAAACATCGGTCTTGTAAACCGAAATTAAGTAAACTAAGCCCTTTTAAAACATCAGGAATAGATAAAAACCTATCATTGATTCCCAAAATCAATATTTTTAAATAAACTAATTCCTGATGATTAAAATAATAATTATAACTTTATCAAACATAATAAATATTAATTTTATTAAATTAAATCATCCTATATCAATAATAATATTTATTATTATACAAACCTTATTTGTTGGAATAATAACAGGAACAATAATAGAAAGATTTTGACTATCTTATATTTTATTCTTAATATTTCTAGGTAGCATATTAGTACTTTTTATTTACATTACCAGAATTGCATCAAATGAAATATTTAAAATTAAAATAATTAATATAATTATTAGTTTAATTATTTTTAATATTATTATAATCATTTCTATTAAAATAGATAAAATAATATTTTTAGAAATATTTAAAAATACAGAAACCATAAATATTAATCTTTCAATAAATTATCAAGAAATAACTTTATCATTAGAAAAATTATATAATAAACCAACATTAATTGTTACAATGATAATAATAATTTACCTATTTTTATCCTTAGTAGCTGTAGTTAAAATTACTAATATTAATCAAGGACCTATTCGAAAAATAGGATAATTACTAATGAATAAACCAATTCGATTAAAAAATCCTTTAATTAAAATTATTAATAATTCATTAATTGATTTACCAGCACCAATAAATATTTCATTTTGATGAAACCTAGGATCATTATTAGGACTATGTTTAATTATTCAAATCATAACCGGATTATTTTTAGCTATACATTACACACCAAGTATTGATATAGCATTTAGAAGAGTAATTCATATTTGTCGAGACGTAAATAATGGATGATTAATTCGAACATTACATGCAAATGGAGCTTCTATATTTTTTATTTGCTTATATTTACATGTAGGACGTGGAATTTATTACGGATCATATGTATATACTAATACATGAATAATTGGAACAATTATTTTATTTTTAGTTATAGCAACAGCATTTATAGGATATGTTTTACCATGAGGACAAATATCATTCTGAGGAGCAACAGTTATTACAAATTTATTATCAGCAATCCCATATTTAGGAACAGATTTAGTTCAATGAGTATGAGGAGGATTTGCTGTTGATAACGCAACACTAAATCGATTTTTTACATTTCACTTTGTATTACCATTTATAATTATAGCTATAGCAGTAATTCATTTATTTTTTCTCCATCAAACAGGTTCAAATAATCCAATTGGAGTAAATAGAAATATTGATAAAATTCCATTCCACCCTTATTTTACTTTTAAAGATTCAATTACATTTATCTTAATAACATCATTATTAATTATTTTATGTATAATTAATTCATATTTATTAGGAGATCCAGATAATTTTGTACCAGCAAATCCATTAGTAACTCCTGTTCATATTCAACCAGAATGATATTTTCTATTTGCATATGCAATTTTACGATCAATTCCTAATAAGTTAGGAGGAGTAATTGCATTATTACTATCAATTAGAATTTTAATAATTTTACCATTTTATAATAAATCAAAATTTCGAGGAATTCAATTTTACCCTATTAATCAAATAATATTTTGAATTATAGTAATTGTTGTTTGTTTATTAACATGAATTGGAAAACGTCCAGTTGAAGAACCCTATATTATAACAGGACAAATTTTAACAATTATTTATTTTACCTACTTTTTAATTAATATTCATGCATCTAACATATGAGACAGATTAATTAAAAATTAATAAGTTAATTAGCTTAAGAAAAGCTTATGTTTTGAAAACATAAAATTAGAAGTTTAATTCTTCTATTAACTTTAAAATTCTAAAAAAAATTAACTAAATTAATGAAAGAATAAAAACCTTAAGTCCAATAAAAAAAAATAAAAAATTTAAAGACAAAGGCAAATATCTCTTTCAAGCCAAATATATTAATTTATCATAACGAAAACGAGGTAAAGTCCCACGAACTCAAATAAAAATAAATGAAATAATAGATAACTTAACAAAAAAAATTAAAGAATAAAAATCACCTCCCAAAAAAAATAAAGTAAATAATATACTTATAAAAATAATTCTAGTATATTCTGCTAAAAAAATAAGAGTAAATCCGCCTGCTCCATACTCAATATTGAAACCGGAAACTAATTCTGATTCACCTTCAGCAAAATCAAAAGGAGTTCGATTAGTTTCTGCTAAACATGAAGAGAAACATGATAAAGCTAAAGGAAAGGAAATAATAATAAATCAACAATAAAACTGATAATTCATAAATCTATTTATATTAAAATTACCAACTAAAAAAATTAAAGATAATAAAATTAAAGCTAATCTAACTTCATAAGAAATAGTTTGAGCAACAGAACGTAAAGAACCTAATAAAGAATAATTTGAATTTGAAGATCAACCAGCAATTATAATAGTATAAACACTTAATCTAGTACAACATAAAAAAAATAAAAAACCATAAGAAAATGAACATATATAAGTTAAATAAGGAAAAATAATTCAAATCAATAAAGAAATCATTAAATTAAAAATAGGAGAAAAATAATAAAGCAAATAATTTGACATAATCGGAATAGGTTGTTCCTTACAAATTAACTTAATTGCATCTCTAAAAGGTTGGGGTAAACCTAAAAAACCAACTTTATTTGGACCTTTACGAATCTGAATATAACCTAATACCTTTCGTTCTAATAAAGTTAAAAAAGCAACACTAATTAATACACAAACAACTAATAAAAAAAAATTAATAATAAACATTATTAAATCATATATCATCAATACTACTTGTAGAAAAATCTACATAAATGAATTCTAAATTCAACACATTAATCTGCCAAAATAGTAAATTAAATTCAATCTAAACAAAAAAAATCTTTTATCCACATGGTCCTTTCGTACTAATATGAATTTATTATCTCAGGATAGAAACCGACCTGGCTTACGCCGGTCTGAACTCAGATCATGTAAGAAATTAAAAGTCGAACAGACCTAATTATTGAGCTACTGCACCCAAAAATAATCTTAATCCAACATCGAGGTCGCAATCTGTTTTGTTGATAAGAGCTCTTAAAAACAATTACGCTGTTATCCCTAAGGTAACTTAATCTTATGATCATAATTTATGGATCATATAAACATAAATCAATGATTTAATAATGAAGAGTTTATTTATTCTTCATGTCACCCCAACCAAACAAAATAAAAAAATCATTTAAAAAATATACTAAAATAAATAATATTTTAATCTGTCAAGCTCTATAGGGTCTTCTCGTCCTAAAGATAAATTTAAGCCTTTTAACTCAAAAGTTAAATTCAAAAAATTAATAAGAGACAGTTGATTTTTCGTCAAACCATTCATTCCAGCCTCCAATTAAAAGACTAATGATTATGCTACTTTTGCACAGTCAAAATACCGCGGCTCTTCAAAACAAGTCAGTGAGCAGGTCAGACCTTAAATTATTATCAAAAGGCCATGTTTTTGATAAACAGGCGAAAATCAAAATTGCCTAGTTCCTTAAAATAAATTTTCAAAGAAAAAACAATAAACAATTAAACTATACTAATTCAATCATTATTTCATAAAATATAAAATTAAATTCATCATCTTAATACAAAATCTAAAAAATCTATAAAATCAAAATAAAACCTAATGAACTAAAACGCAATCAAAAAGATAGCTGGTTCAAAGCCTACTTTTATATTCAAAATAATAAATTTTAGAATAAATTACTCTTTAGAGCTTATCCCCTAAAGAATTAATAGTTAAATATTATTAATTAAAAAATTAAATAAAACATTTAATCCTAAAAAATTAAATTTTTTCTTAAGAAACTAAATACCTTAGGAAACGAATAACATATCATTTCTAAATAAAAATTAATAATAATTATATAACATTAATTATAATTTTTATTTAAATCAACCTAAATTGAGAATAGTAAATTAATACCAAAATTTTGATTAACCCTGATACAAAAGGTACAATAAATTAAATTTACTTTAATAAAACTTAAAATAATTATTTCATAATCCAATTACATTACTAGTAAACTATCATAAAAAAAATCTATTCTATAAAATATACTTAGACAATAATATTAAAAAATTATTTTTATTAAATAATAATAAACAAAAAAAACACAATAATAAAATTAATCAATCAAGATATTATGAATTGCACAGAAAAAAATTCAGCGTAAATGAAATACTTAACTAATCAAGCTATACCTTGGAATCTTACTAGATACACTTTCCAGTACATCTACTATGTTACGACTTATCTCATCTAAATTAATAAAAATAAATAAATTAAATTAATAATGAGAGTGACGGGCGATGTGTACACACCCAAGAGCCAATATCACTTAAATTAAATAAATCAAATTACTATTAAATCCACCTTCATTAAAAAGTTCCAAAATTAAATCCATAATATAAAAAAATATATTGTAACCCATCTCCACTTAACTATAAACTGCACCTTGACCTGAAATAATTTAAAATTATAAATCCAGAAAATTACAACTTTAAAAAGATTTTCTGATAACGGCGATATATAAATAAATAAATTAAGTAAAGTTAATCGTGTACTATCAATTACGGGACAGGTTCCTCTAAATGGTATAAGATACCGCCAAATTCTTTGGGTTTAAAGAATATAACTAATAATACCCAGGTAAAAAATTAACATTCAAAATAATAGGGTATCTAATCCTAGTTTAATAATTAAATTTCACAGAATAATAAGAAGAATCATAAAAAAACTTTAAATTTCACCTTAAAAATAAATATTTAAATCCTAATAATAAATAACTGCTTTAACCAAAAATATTCAATTGTATTAATCGTATAACCGCGGCTGCTGGCACGAAATATGCCAATACTAAATCAATTACTAATTCCAAAATTACTTGATAATTAAATTAAATCACTGCAAAATAGAACATTTAGTTTAACAAAAACTTACATATAACATAAATAAAAAATGAATAAATAAGCAAGAATCAAACTTTATCCTATTATTAAATAAAAAATTAAAATTTTAAATTTAATAAATTAATAAAAATTAACGTAATTAAGAATTCTAATAAAATTAATCAATAATAAAATCAAAAAAAAATAGAACGCGAGCTTACTTCATGACCATAATAACTTCTCTATATATATATATAATGATGAATATGGTATATGTATCGTAATAAGTGGTTTTTATAATCTTTCTTTCTTTATTTAATCTTTCTTTCTACTAATAATAAAGAAAGATTAAATAATATAAATAATTTAACTTAATATAATTAATAATCTTATATAATAAGTAATAATATACAATTAAATCCATTATATTAAATAATATATAATTATATTACTATATGATATTAATTTAAATAATTAATAATATTATTATATTAAATATAATAGTTATATTAATATAAAAGTTATATTTAATAAATAATTGTATTGTTTATATCATATATATATATATTAAAATATTTAATTAAATATATATAAATATATTATAATACAATAATTTTCTAAAAATTAAAAATATAAGTAGCTAAACCTTTTGATAAATATATAAATTGAAATAATCAATTATATTAATATAAATCACATTTATAATGATATATATAATAAAATGTAATATATTAAATTAAATTATTTATATTATATGAAAGCAAATTCAACTAAAAATCAAAAAAAAACCGCATCAAATATACTAAAAATATTTCACCTAAAAGAAATCCAATATTATTACTTTTACACGAATTCTCTTTTATTTTATATATAAAATACACAA